AAATGATGTATATTTTGAGATATAATAAATCGAAGAAAATAATAGAAACCAGATCCATTAAAAAAAAAAGGAATTTGTTTTTAAGGATAAGTACAACGGGATTCAAGATAAAAAAAAGAGTTAGTATTAGAAATAGAATATGGATAATATTTTTATCCATTTTATTTTGGATCGAATTGGGCGGCATGGCCAAGTGGTAAGGCGGGGGACTGCAAATCCTTTATCCCCAGTTCAAATCCGGGTGTCGCCTGATCAACAAAAGATTTTTTATTTCTTATTCTGCCGATCGAATTCGATGAATTATTGCTCCGCAAGAAGCGGAGGCAAAGAACTAAGTGGACGTGTCAATACTTGATTTTTATAAACTATAGCATAGGTTTTAGAAAAGACTGTAACCTTTTTTCTTAAAATCTGAGTTTAGCCCAAACCAAATCGGCAGTAATAGGGATGAAGCAAAAACCTCAATTATTAATTTAATGATTGGTAATGATTCTCACCATTTATTTTAAAATTTTTTAAAATAAATGGTGAGAATCAATTCCAGAATGAAATTAAGAACTAAGGTCGGAAATCTCGATATACAAAGATTCCTAAGAGGCACCCCATTTTTACTACTAGAATAGAAGAAAAGATTATACAAAAGACTAGCATATCAAAATCTCTTAAACAATTTTCAATTTTAAGTAGCGTCTCGTGACTCTGTTGGGTATTAAATTAGATTGGATACAATGATGGGAAATAAATTTAGGGCTTGTGGAAAGGCACGAAGATACTTTGTATTTAAACTCACGAAAGGCTATGAGTGCTCAGACATACAATCAGAATAGTTGGTCGACTCTTATAGTATAGAGTAAAGGTAAAAATTGAAAAAAAAAAAGAATATATGTATGTAGTAATAGTGGCAGTGGGTTCTACCGATTCTTTCATAGAAAGACAGTAAGCTTAGATCAAATAGAAAATAGAGGTATCTGATATATAGTTGTCTATAGAAAAGGCGCGTGTATCATCTTGTACTTAATACTTCCTGATTCTACCGGAAATCTTAAAATATTGAAACTTATTGAAAATGTATTCATTGAATTGATTTGGTTCATCAATAGTCTTAAGTCAGAATCCTATTTTGACTCTGTGCCATTGATTCCACTATGATTATTAAATAATAATAGAATAATTCCTTCATAGAAATAGGGGACATAATTCACATGGATATAGTAAGTCTTGCTTGGGCTGCTTTAATGGTCGTCTTTACATTTTCCCTTTCACTTGTAGTATGGGGAAGGAGTGGACTCTAGTGTTGTGGACACTACAAATACTAAATGGAGTAATCGATTGCTCAATCGAACTGTATCAATTCTTTATTGATCGTTTTGCGAAGCCTTACCTTAAAAAAAAGTATTCAAAATTGTACTGGAATAGAGTAATAAATCATTATCATAATTGTATTTTGAAACTCAAATCTACGCACAATAGGAGATTCTTTCCAACCTAATTTTGACTAAATAGTCTATATATTTTTTTTTTCTAAAAGAAAAGCCATTCTGTTATTATGACACTATATATTTTCTTTCCACTGTAAGCGAAACGATTAGTGATTGTCCAAAGAGGTCCTACACATAATAAAATTAGATCTTTCTTCCGTTAGGCTATTTACATATCACACATTTCACATTTGTTTTAAACTTCTAGAAATTATACTTTTTTGACTCATCTCATGTTTTGTTTAAACATGAAAAACGGCCAGGTTTACTCTAACCCCTTTTCTAAATCCGAAGAAGTTATCATATAACTCCGCGGATCATCCATTAATTGTTCAATCAATGACTTCTTGAGATGAAAAAAAAGAAATAGAATTCAAGTTTTATCTTATCTATATGTACATCTAATATATACATATTGTAATTTTATCTATATGAAGCCTATATTAATATTAGTATACAATACTAGCTAGTGTGGTAGAAAGAACTATAATATATAGTTCTTTCTACCACACTAGCTTAGATACTTAATAAGCTACTTCTGTTCTGATTCCAGCTCAGCGCAATCATTTCATTTAAGACTTAGAGTTTTAATTCTTTTCTTTCATTTCTTGAATCATTGAATTGAACTGCTAAGAACTGATAATTCAAGTTTCATTCAAATTAATCATTTTGGCTAACTGTTTTTACATAGATGATAAGTAAAAAAGCAGTAGGAATTAGAATGAACAGTGCAGTAGCAATAAGTGCGAGAATATTGACTTCCATAATCTAATCTTTTTTTTTCGCAATAACTTAACTCGGGATCTAATCCCATAGAGATGATAAATTTGATTCCTGTAAATTCAATGGGATGAATTGTATCTTGATGATACTGAATCAGATCAATATTATGAATAAAAATTTCTGATCTATCAAATCAATTTCTCGTTGAGAATTGAATAGTATAACATAGGGAGATCTTTTATCCATACAAAAAACCATTTTTGATTAGATCAGAAATACCTATCATTAGGTTTTCATCCTTTTTCCACTTGTTCTTTTCTATAACCTATCATCTTATCTTCCTTATACAATTCTTCTACTTATACATATACATAGAATTTTGTATATAGAATTATAAGGTATTATATAACCGGTATTCTCTAGGACATACAGAGAGCCAAACAGTATAAGTGAGATGTAAAAAAGGTAAGGTTAAGTCTAAAAAATCGACTATTCAAGCTTTACCTTTACTAAGAATAAGAAAAGAAAGGAGCCTTGCTTGGTTTTGTTGGTCTTTTATTTTATATTATTAGTATACTCTTTGTTGGATTGGAGTTGGAACGTATACATCAAAAATTCAATATAAAATTGGAATGAGAATGAAATAAATTGTTTCAAATCAGTAGTCATAATTGAGGCTAAAAAAAAAATTAGATTTAGAAAAGATGTGCTTCAACCTGAAATTCGCCATAGAATTCAATTCTATTAAGATTAAGTTCATTATGTATCATATAATAAACAAAGATATTTTGTGTCTGTACCCCCCCAAAAATATGGGCACTCTATTCCATTTCATTGATCAAGAGCAGAATGATTGAAAAAAAAAAGAGTATTGGTATGGTATCTCTTAAACTTTAAATACTGAATATAGCAATAGTACCAATTGTACTAAATCTAGATATGTTTTTCCTTATCAATTAGTACTAGGGGAAGAAAAGGAACTTCCCATATTTATCTGATGAGACATGCGAAACAAAAGAAATAATCTCCACGACGGGAATTTTTTTCATTCTATTTTGCTCCTCGTCTTCCCTTTCGCAAAAATTGAGAAATGAATTGAGAAATTCATTAGATCCTAGTTCGGGACTGACGGGGCTCGAACCCGCAGCTTCCGCCTTGACAGGGCGGTGCTCTGACCAATTGAACTACAATCCCGGCGAGGTGTATAGCATACATATACTTAGGGTTTCATAAGAATATTCTACTCGTCATGTTGGAACGTAACAGATATGCGAATGCTATATTGATATCATATCCACATAAACACGGGCTTTAGTGAGAGTGAGACGGATTATTAGTAACTACGGATTATTAGTAACTAGTGATTTTTTATTTTATTGTGAAATATAAATAATCAATCTTTCGATGAGATGAGAAAAAAAAATAGATAGAGAAAAATTTTTCTTTATTTCTCTACGAAGCAGGCATTACCCTTTCTTTTCTGTAGGATAAATTAATTATATCCTACTCATGGGGCGGTGAATTCTTGGGCCGAGCTGGATTTGAACCAGCGTAGACAGTCGTCAACGAATTTACAGTCCGTCCCCATTAACCGCTCGGGCATCGACCCAGGAAGAATTCTTTCTATGCTTATTGATAATCCATGATCAACTTCCTTTCGTAGTACCCTACCCCCAGGGGAAGTCGAATCCCCGCTGCCTCCTTGAAAGAGAGATGTCCTGAACCACTAGACGATGGGGGCATATCCGCCCGACCGTCATCATACTATAATGATAGTATGAATAGTTTTTTGGAATTGTCAATATAATCTAATGGTATGGCTAGATTCGAATAGTCTTTTTATATTCTGATTCTATAGGATTATATTCTGATTCTATAGGATTTGAATTGAACATTTTTTTTTCTTCCATTTTTCTAGGTAAATAAAATTGATTTTTCCATTATTTCCATTATGAGTCTACTGCATATATACATATATGTAGTAGACTCATAATGGAAAATGGCTAAGTCATGAATTGAACAGGCCCTTTTAACTCAGTGGTAGAGTAACGCCATGGTAAGGCGTAAGTCATCGGTTCAAATCCGATAAAGGGCTTTTTTCATGAAACTCGAGTCTTTGTCTTCGTTTTTCATCGGAGAATACAGATATTTTTGATAGTAAAAAAGGGCAAACACCATTGTAATATTTATAATATAATGAGTTCTTATTATTTTATTTTGAGTTCTAATTAAAAAGTTGAACATTTAATCATTATTATACTGACTAATTGAACTTAGTGGGTGGGGTGTTCTACCCTGTAGTGACATAATAGTCCTCTTTATATCTTATTATTTTTTATTTAAATATTCCAGGAGACATAACATAAATATTCTAGATATCCAACCCCTATTTATTAATCACAAACCAAAATATTCCTACTTCCCTATTGTTCCTACCAAACCTACCATAAAAATGGTAACTAAAAAAAAAGTAAGTGGACCTGACCCATTGAATCATAACTATATTGGCTATTCTGATATTGAAATTTGATATATATTATATTGTAGAAAGCGGGTTTTTTATTTCCTTTTTTAGTTTCTTAGATCACAAAAGACAAGAATTTTTCGATATTTATGATTTGATTTTCTTGTTAATGGACGCTCTATAGGAATAAATCGCTATTCTTTTCCGATACATATAATATATTCTTTTCCGATACATATAATATATATAAAATCTATTTCGAAAATCCATTTTTCAATTCCTTGATTTCAAAATCTGATTCCAATATTGTTTTGTTGTTTTGTTTCAGCAATGCA